GCAATTGGGGCTTATCGGCAGAAAAAAATCAATTTAAACAGTCCTTTGTGGCTCCGGTGGCGACTAGATCAACGCATTATTGCTTCAAGAAAAGTTCCCATCGAAGTTCATTATGAATCTTTGGGTACTTATCATGAGATTTATGAGCACTATCTAATAGTAAAAAGTGTAAAAAAACAAACCCTTTGTATATACATTCGAACCACGGTTGGGCATATTTCTCTTTATCGAGAAATCGAAGAAGCCATACAAGGATTTTGTCGTGCTTGTTCATATCGTACCTAATCATATGGTACTTAGCGAAAAAATTCTATAATACGTTGTGCATTTTTGCTTTTCTGGTTCAACTATGATACTAATTCATAAATTTATCCACGAATCAAGATCGAGAAAAGGAAGTTTTCCAATCACTGACTCAAACCTATTGTCGAATCCTACTCAGTGGAATATGGAGGTACTTATGGCAGAACGGGCCAATCTGGTCTTTCACAATAAAGTGATAGATGGAACTGCCATGAAACGACTTATTAGCAGATTAATAGATCACTTCGGAATGGCATATACATCACACATCTTGGATCAAGTAAAGACTCTGGGTTTCCAGCAAGCCACTGCTACATCTATTTCATTAGGAATTGACGATCTTTTAACAATACCTTCGAAAGGATGGCTAGTCCAGGATGCTGAACAACAAAGTTTCATTTTGGAAAAAAACCATAATTACGGAAATGTACATGCGGTAGAAAAATTACGCCAATCCATTGAAATATGGTATGCTACAAGTGAATATTTACGACAAGAAATGAGTCCTAATTTCAGGATGACTGATCCCTTTAATCCAGTCCATATAATGTCTTTTTCGGGAGCTAGAGGAAATGTATCTCAAGTCCACCAATTAGTAGGTATGAGAGGATTAATGTCGGATCCCCAAGGACAAATGATTGATTTACCCATTCAAAGCAATTTACGTGAAGGACTCTCTTTAACGGAATATATCATTTCTTGCTACGGAGCACGCAAGGGGGTTGTGGATACTGCTGTACGAACATCAGATGCTGGATATCTGACGCGCAGACTTGTTGAAGTAGTTCAACACATTGTTGTGCGTAGAACAGATTGTGGCACCACCCAAGGTTTTTCAGTGAGTCCTCTAAATGGGATGATGTCGGAAAAAGCCTTTATTCAAACATTGATTGGGCGTGTACTAGCAGACGATATATATATGGGCCCGCGATGCATCGCCATTCGAAATAAAGATATTGGTATTGGACTTGTCAATCGATTCTTAACCTTTCGAATACACCCAATATCTATTCGAACTCCCTTTACTTGTAGGAGTATATTTTGGATCTGTCGATTCTGTTATGGGCGGAGCCCTACTCATGGCGACCTGGTCGAATTGGGGGAAGCTGTAGGTATTATTGCGGGTCAATCCATTGGAGAACCAGGTACTCAACTAACATTAAGAACTTTTCATACTGGCGGAGTATTCACTGGGGGTACTGCAGAACATGTACGAGCCCCCTCTAATGGAAAAATTAAATTAAATGAGGATTTGGTTCATCCCACACGTACACGTCACGGACATCCTGCTTTTCTGTGTTATATAGACTTGTATATAACTATTGAGAGTGAAGACATTCTACATAATGTGAATATTCCACCTAAAAGTTTTCTTTTAGTCCAAAATGATCAATACGTAGAATCCGAACAAGTTATTGCTGAGATTCGCGCAGGAACATACACTTTCAATTTTAAAGAGAAGGTTCGAAAACATATTTATTCTGATTCAGAGGGAGAAATACACTGGAGTACCAATGTGTACCATGCATCTGAATTTACATATGGTAATGTTCATCTCTTACCAAAAACAAGCCATTTATGGATATTAGCAGGAGGGTCGTGCAGATCCAGTGTAGTCCCTTTTTCGCTTCACAAAGATCAAGATCAACTGAACATTCATTCGCTTTCTGTCGAACGAAGATATAGTTCTAACCCCTCAGTGACTAATGAGCAAGTGAAAGAGAAACTCTTTCGTTCGGATATTTCTGGTAAAAAAGAAGGCAATCTTCCTGTTTATTCAGAATTAAATCAAATCATATATACTGGGCGTTGCAATATACTATATCCTGCTATTCTCTATGAGAATTCTAATTTATTGTCAAAGAGGCGAAACAATAGATTCATCATGCCATTCCAGTCGATTCAAGAACGAAAGAAAGAAACAATGCTCTATTCGGATTCCGATATCTCGGTTGAAATACCCATAAATGGTATTTTCCGCAGAAATAGTATTCTTGCTTATTTCGATGATCCTCAATACAGAAGAAACAGCTCAGGAATTACTAAATATGGGACTCTGGAGGTGCATTCAATCGTCAAAAAAGAGGATTTGGTTGATTATCGAGGGGCAAAAGAGTTTAAGCCAAGATATCAAATGCAAGTAGATCGATTTTTTTTCATTCCAGAGGAAGTACATATTTTGCCTGGATCTTCTTCC